AATTAATTAAAAAGGGTTCGACTGGAAAATCGAAATTACGTTGAAGGTTTAAAATCCATTTCAATTTCAAATTGACTTTTTAGTCAATTTTTTTTGAAATGCTTTTTCTATTTTTTTTCTAGAATGTCTAATATCTTTTTTACATCTTCTACGTGAAAATGTTCAATTTTGATAAGGTCTTCTTGACTGTTATTCAAAAGGTCCAATAATGTATGTATATTGGACTTTTTGAGACAATTGTAGATTCTGGGAGGCAATTCTAATTGGTCAATAAAAATATATTGAAAGGCTGGTTCTTTTTTTTTTTTTCTTAGGTTAACTAATCTATTATGAAAAGGAAAAAAGGGTAAAGTAACTTGATGTTGATTGTTCTCTAAATAGAATTTTTCTTCTTCTACATGTAGAAAAGGAATAAATAAATTAATCAAATTCCGGGAGGCTTGATGAAGTGCTTCTTTAGGAGTTAAACTTCCATTTGTCCATATTTCTAGAAAAAGAATCTCTTGTTTTTCATTCCCATTCCCATAAGAATGAATACTATGATTCGCGTTTTGAACAGGCATGAATACAGCATCGATAGGATAATTTCTGTCTTCAAAGTTAGTTGACATTTTTAGACTATATCCGCGATTCCTCTCGATTTTTAATTCAATACACAAATCTATTGGTTCCGTTAAGGTAGCTATATGCTGTGTATTATCAATGATTTCCACAGAGGGCGGTAAAATTATGTCTCGAGCAGTTATATATCCAGGACCTTGGACACAAATAAGCGCGTTGCGCGTTCCATATAAATTACTTCTTAATACAATCTCGTTCAAATTCATTAAAATTTCATGTACTGATTCTTGAATACCTACTATGTTAGAATAGTCATGTGGTATGTTCTCAGATTTTGCACGTGTAATACATGTTCCTTCTATTTCGCCAAGTAAAACTCTTCGCATCGCAATGCCTATTGTGTCGGCTTGACCTTTCATAAGTGGAGACAGAATAAAGCGTCCATAATAAAGACGCTTACTGTCTCTTCGTGATTCAACACACTTCCACTGTAGTGTCCGAGTAGATACTTTGACTTTCTCTCGAACCATAGTAATTTTATTTGATCAGATCATTGAATCGTTTATTTCTCTTGAAACCCTTTCAGCCTTTATTTAGTTCTATACACGTCTTTTTTTAGGGGGTCTACAACCATTATGTGGCATAGGGGTTACATCTCGTACGAAACTTAAAAGTATACCGCTTCTACGAATAGCTCGTAATGCTGCATCTCTTCCGAGTCCGGGGCCTTTTATCCTTACTTCAGCTCGTTGCATACCTTGATCCACTACTGCTCGAATAGCATTTCCTGCTGCGGTTTGGGCAGCAAAAGGTGTTCCTCTTCTTGTACCCCGGAATCCACAAGTACCTGCAGAGGACCAAGAAATCACCCGACCCCGTACATCTGTAACGGTCACAATGGTATTGTTGAAACTTGCTTGAACATGAATAACTCCCTTTGGTATTCTACGTACATTTTTACGTGAACCACTACGTGTATTTTTACGTGAACCAATTCTTAATATAGGTTTTGCCATATTTTTTCATTTCACAAGAAATATATGGATATATCCATTTCATGTCAAAACAGACCTTTTTTTTTTCAGCTCTTTGGAAGTGCCTTTTCCTTTACTTTAGTTCCTTTAGTAAGATTATCCTTGTCTTTGTTTATGCCTCGGGTTGGAACAAATTACTATAATTCGTCCCCTCCTGCGGATTAGTCGACACTTTTCACAAATTTTACGAACGGAAGCCCTTATTTTCATAGTTGTTATTCCTTAATTCTGTGAATATATTTATTGGTGGACGAAAAAAATTTTCTTGATATTTTTGAATCTTGAATTGTATCTTCGTGAACGGAATGGGGTGAAATTGAAAAAAACCCACTTACTCATTTGAATCCTTGTTATGGAGTCTAGAAAATGGCTGTCCCCTGATTAACTTATACCTCAGAACTTACTCAAAATTTTACTTTTTTCTCCTAAAAGTATACCTATACGAAAATATGTTGAATCCTTTCAGAAGCATGGCCTAAAAAAAAAATCTTTAGTATCTAAACAAAATCGAATCATGCCGTTCGGAAGTGATTCAGAAAGAAAACTTTCATTAATTCATTTTTTCTTTAATTTCATTCGAACTAAAACATCCGAAACTTTTTTGAACAGGGGTGGTATTACACAAGCCCCCTTTTTTTCACAAATCGTAAGTTCCAAATATCGAATTTTTATATTAGAAGGATTACCATATATAACACAAAATTTCTCCGCCGATTCTTTTTAGTCGAGCTTCTCGGTCTGTCATTATACCTTGAGAAGTCGAAAGGATTACAATTCCTATTCCGCCTAAAATTCGTGGAATTCGTTGAGAGTTAGAATAGATTCGTAGACCCGGTCGACTTATTCTCTTTAAATTTAAAATCGTTTTATAGGATTCTTTCTTATTTCGTCTGTGTCTTAGGGTTAAAATCAAAAAATATTGGTTGCTTTCGCGATGTTTCCTTACGTTTTCGATAAAACCCTCTCGTAAAAGGATTTTAACAATGCTTTCGGTGATGTTAGTGGATCCTATCCGAACCGTTCCTTTTCTATTCATATCAGCATTTCGTATAGAGGTTATTATATCAGCAATAGTGTCTTTCCCCATGATAAGTTAAAATTCCTTATTGTTCTATAATTTTGATTTGATATAATCAACATGTTCTTTTTCTTTTATTTATATATAGATATAGACGAATTATATATTAATATATGAATTAAATTCATAATATTTTATTATTAAGGGTATATGCGTGATACACAATCTATTAATTAATTTTATTTCAATACCAGTTTTTTTAATCCTATACTAACTATCGATATTTAGATCTTATAATACCTCAGGAGCTAATGAAACTATTTTAGTAAAGTTTAATTGTCTCAATTCCCGTGGGATCGCCCCAAAAACTCGAGTTCCTTTTGGATTTCCTTCTTGATCAATGACAACTGCGGCATTGTCATCATATCGTATTATCGTCCCATTCTTACGTTTGAGTTCTTTACAAGTACGTACAATTACAGCTCTAATCACTTCTGATCTTTCTAGAGGAGTATTTGGTATTGCTTCTTTGATTACAGCAACAATAACGTCACCAATATGAGCATATCGGCGATTACTAGCTCCTATTATTCGAATACACATCAATTCTCGAGCCCCGCTGTTGTCTGCTACATTCAAATAGGTTTGTGGTTGAATCATATCATTTTTTTTGTATCTCTTCTTTTAATGCAAAGGACGAAGTAAAAAAATATTGTTTGTCAAAAAAAGAAAACTGATAATCTTTTTATTCTTAAATGTTATTTAGCTTTTTCATTTTATATTCCTATTCAGAAATAATGAATTGGGTTTTTATAGGCATTTTTGATGCCGCTATTGAAATAGCTTTTCTGGCTATATTTTCGGGTACACCACCCATTTCATAAAGGATTTTACCTGGTTTAACCACAGCTACCCAATACTCAGGGGATCCTTTCCCAGAACCCATACGCGTTTCCGCAGGTCTTACTGTAACTGGTTTGTCTGGAAATATACGTACCCAAATTTTTCCACCACGTCGTACATTTCGTGTCATTGCTCGTCGCCCTGCTTCTATTTGTCTAGATGTGATCCAAGCGGGTTCAAGTGTTTGAAGAGCATATCTGCCAAAACAAATACGATTCCCACGAGAAGATATTCCTTTTAGTCTTCCTCGGTGTTGTTTACGAAATCTGGTTCTTTTGGGGTTATAGTTGATGGTTTTTTTCTAAATTTGAAATGCCATCTCTACTACAGAACTGAACGTGAGAGTTTCTTCTCATCCAGCTCCTCGCGAATAAAAGGACTAAAAAAGCTTGTATTAAGATATAGATGTAGTTAATGATTAATTCGATTAATCCTGGTATTAAATTTCATCTGATCTCTTCTAAATTTGTGTATGTCTTTTTCTAAATGAAATCCAAGATGAATTCTATTTATTTAAAAATAACGTAATATCATCATCTCGAATGTCGCTTTTGTTAGAGTTAGAATATTCTAACAAATCCTTATTTTCTTTTATCTTTGAAATTTTTTTGTCGTATTTTATTACTTTTATTAAAAAAAAACAAATTTTTCGCCGGCGAATATTTACTCTTTCAATATCTATATTAAGTTTGATGTTTATCCCAGGAGGTCTCTGAATAAAAATCAGAATAGATAATAAAGTTTCTGGTTTATTCCGCCATCCTGTCCAATAAATTACTAAGATTTGTTTTTCAATAGAATCCTCGATATTCATGGGTTCCGTCGTTCCCATCGCTTCTTGATTAATCATTAGGCCCGAATTCTACAATGGAGCTCTTATATGAAATTTGGCATTTCATTTTTTAATTTATTTTTGAGTCAATTTTCTCAGTTTTTATTGGCTCAAGGCTCTTAATTATTTTTTTTCGGAACAGATTTATCTAATTATTATGAATGAATCTGCATTGATGCTTTATTACATTGCTTTTCTTACAGTGACCTCATAGACTTTCCAAATTGGAATCATATATCATTAATATTCAATTTTTTCTCTCTTTCTTTCATCCTTCCACGTATCCGCATACTTTTCGATTACCTTTCATAACTTATAATCATATGTCTTTATTCTTTTTTTTTTTTTTTTTTTTTAATCTTTTTTTTTTTTTTTTTTTTTTTTTTTTTAATCAGTTGCTACAATGAAATGATCAATCTATCATATCTTGACTGATTTTTTTTATCCAGATAATGCGAAGCAATGAGTTGCTTAGGTTATTTATTAATGCTATAGTTATTAGTTGCTGTTATAGGGAAGTTCTTTTTTCTTTTTTGTTTATCTTAATCTAATCCTAAACCAACGAGTCACACACTAAGCATAGCAATTATATCAAAGGAGTTTTGATGGAAATTTTTATTCAACCTTATAGAATTGCTGATTTTATTCTTAA